TCAATTCAAGTATAAGAGAACATAGGAACTCCCTGTCCTCGGAGCCCCTGTGCATCTCTTGGGCCAGCTTTGAATGCTGCCTTTACCGGAAAAGCTACTGACTTAATGGACGAGGAGGTTTAATGGCACGAATAGTAGGTTCTTTGCCCAATTGAATCAATGGTTAAGATAGTCACGAGCGGAGAATAGGCTGCATGTGAGGGAGGAAATCAGAATACGGTGTCAAAATACGCTGCTATTGAATCAATAGTCTCAGGGACATGCCCCGTATCCGCTGTTCGAGAATAAGCTGCAAGAGAATCCGCTCTTTGACACAGATATTAGACCGTAGCACAAGAGACGATTCGCTCTAGTATCGTAACCAAGCGGAAGGGGATTCATGGACAGAAGCTGCAGGTAAACCCTCGGTTTGCCCTCTTATATATACGATGATAGGGGATAACTTCTTTGCTAGCTACCAGCTAAAGGTGATACTATCTACAACTCCTGAAAGAAGGCCAAATAGTGTCTCACATTTAAAGGATCCTTATAGCAGTGATCTGCCCCTATAACGCATAAGAGAAGATGAGATCCCGGCATTACAAGAATGGCTTTTGTGCCAGAACTGATTGCCCTAATAAGGCAAGGTTTAGAATCCACTAAGGGTTAATGGACGAGGAAAGGCGCTAAGGCAAGCTAGCTCTTTAAAACCATGGGGCAGGAAAGGCACTGACATAATAGATGGGCCTTATACGCGCGAAGAAGGGATTTCCGTTTAGTTTAGGGTGCTACTCTTTGACACAGATGTGGGACTTGATTAGCTCCTATTAGACGTTAATGTCCGAGTTCGTAACTCCTTGATGACTTTCTTACCTTAATTAACAGATAGCTGTAGTAAGAAGGCTTCTTCAACGCAAAGATCAGAGGCAGATTAAATCCCAACAGTTCCCATCGTTGGTGCGTTAAGCGGAAAAGGAGGCAGGGACTCCAACTTGGCTTGGGAGAATCCTACAGCAGACAACAAGAAGAAATCCGTGACTTCCAACGAGCTCGGCTCTAAACATTATAGAATAAGGGGATAACTGCCATAACCCATATATATCGGGAGGATACCGCACATAACCCACATACTTATCCTGCGGTGACAAAGCCCAGAGCAAAAATGAGGGGCAAATCCCCGGACAGAAGTAACAACAGCAATCTCGGCGGACAGACATAGCATTCCTCACAGGAGAATAATCTTTCTTTTCTTTACATCACTAACAAGGGAATACCCTTTAGCCCTTCCATATGAACTTGTAATATAACCTTAACTGGAAATAGCTTAACTGCCGAACCCCTTTTTTCCCCTTCACCCGGCCGATAGACACTTAGATTCTGAAGTGGAATTATGCTCTAGGCGAAAGACAAACCAATCTCTTCTGATACGAAGGTGACTGCCAGAGAAAGGCTAAAAAAGAGTCCTTGGCAAAAATCCAATCCGACTTGAAGGAGAGGAGTGAAATCCCAGATTTTTGAAAAAAAAAGCTCCTTGGCGAACGAGTGTGAAGTCAAAGTCAGCCAAAAAGAAAAATGGATTGCGTTGAAACAAAGAAATTGGTCAGTCTGGCTTTCAACTAATCTCTCTTCTTCCCACCAAGGCTAGCTGCCCTCAGTCCCTTGTTCTCATTCCAGTCTCGGTCTAATCAGTGCTTCTTCCTAGCTGCTATTGAATCCGCTCTTTCATAAGAGCAGAGGAGTATAAGGGAGAACCGTTTTAGGGAAATAGGGATTCCGCGCGCACCTCGAGAAACTGGACCAAAGTACCTCTTTTGTTTTTGAGGTGGTAAGGCAGATTTCTGAGAGTTGTTCCATACCTCTTGAGTTCTGAACTAGAGGAGAGAAGCACTTTCGATTATCTTCGATTAGAGGGTCTTGTGCTTACTTAAGTGTTGAAGCGGAATACTTATAGTAGTCTTGTTAGTTGAAGGTCGATTTCCTTCTTCCTTTTTGAATTTCTTTTAGGTATTGAAATGTGCCATCTTAATTGGTTGAGGACCGTAGTCAAAGGTCTTTTTATTCTTGTTAAGAGTTCTTTCCTTCTGTCGTTCTCCGGCTTCCTCTTCATTTTCCTCATCTTTTGGCTGGGCTGCCCCTTAAGTCTGAGTGTAGGCCCGATGTAGTTGGGTTCTATGCGTCTGTCTTAATGGCTTGTTTAAGGTCCTAATTCCATTGATGGAGTCAAAGGTCTCATGGCTTGTAGGATTCCCCTGAGTAATGGTATGAGTCATTAACTTTTTCTTCACTGGATGAAGCTTTCAACCTTAGCTTAGTGTCTTCTAGTCTTCCTAAGGAAGAAGACTTCTGCACTGAGTGCAATGTTATTGTAGCTTGTGTTAATTGCTTTGGAATGTCCTGACTAAGGGAATCTTTGATGTCTAAGTCCTGGCTTGATTAATGTGCTTGTTCTTCTTCCTTTCTTTTTTTTTTCTCCCTGTCATGGGTTGAGTCAACAAGGGAATGGTATCATCCTTCTTTCTAGGAGTGAGGCTCCCTTGTCTTTTTTCTAAGTGGAAGAGAGGCATGGTTGAGTTGGGGTGTAGTCTTCTGGTTCTTTCTTCTTGCTTGTCGTCCTTCCTTCTATTGATCTAGGTCCCTTTCTAGTAGGAGTAGCTTATCTCTTCCTTTTCTTCTAGTGCTTAGCGTGTTCTTTCTGTCTGAGTAAGATAAGGGAGTAGTATGTTGCTTCCTCCCCTTGGGTATTCGGGTTGTAGTCCCCTAGCCTTATCCTTTAGTCGTTGAGGGAAAAACCTTCTGAGTTCCCGAGGAAAATGCTCTTTCTTTTCCTTTTATTCGAGCGAGGGTTGCAGGTGGAGAACCGGCCTATGGCTTGCTTATTAGGCTAAGTTCCCATTTTCTTTTCCTTTAGTGAGTCGAACTCTTCCGCATCAAGCCCTTGCTTTTTCTTCTTTTTGAGAATTTTTGTGCCATCGAGGGAAGTTATGGGGTGTCAGTTGTATTACTATTTCCCTAGCCTTTATAGTTAAGGGTCAATCTCCTATTCGATTACATCTGTCGGTCAGTCTTTCATTGGATCTTGGTTGAATAGCCCCCTTTGAGGCTAACTTCTCTCCCCGTCCTTTCCTTCAGGAAGAGGAGTTTGAATCTTCTTTTTTGTAACGATTTGAAATCTACTCTTCCGTCCTAGCTGGCCAGTACGTAAGATAAGGTACATACATCTCATCTCTTTTTCTGGTCTTCCTTCTGTCGGTATGTCTCGTATTCCATTTAGAATCAGTAAGATGAATCTCCGCTCCTCGGCCTATAGTAAGTGAATGAGAGGGTATGGGGTTCCGGGTCTTTTTCCAGTCAAAATTGGCTAATAGGCAATTTCCTTTTGCCTTGATAATGTGAAAGGACTCAATTCCTTCTTTCTCTTTCTTGGTTGCAGTTGCTGCCCTTGTTGGTTCACGAGCTCTTGCTTTAGTTCTTTTTTTTTCGTATGTAGTGATGAAGCGAGGTCCTTTTCTTTGAGGTCTTGGACCATGCACCTATCGTGAAGGGTTTTTTCCTTAAGGTGGTTCAATATCTTCTCTTATTTTGTAGAGCAGTCTCCTAGTCTATTCGTTATGTCCGCCTCTCTATCATTCAGTTGCAGATGAAAGTGGAAGGCTTTTCAGTCTTTTTCATTTTTTGTTTTAGCTGTTCTTCTCGCAGCAAGAAAAGCGAGTGAACTGACTTCCGTTCTGGCTTGGCTTGAGTTTACTTGTGCTCGATCCTTGCAAGCCTTCTAGCGATCGCAGTGGGGTTTTATGCTTTTTGCTAAGCTGAGTGTAACTCCTAAAAAGGAAGATCTTAAAAGAACATCAGCCTTTCAGTCAGCGCCTTCGCAGCTTTCAATTCCAACTCGATCTTAGTCAGTAGTCTAGGAGTTGATTACGTACGTCTCGTATTTCATTTCATTTCTTCTTTCCTTCTGTCTTTTTTTTCTAAGGAAAACTACGAATCCGCCTTAAAGCTGGGTAAGCCAAGGGGGGACTTGTCACTTTTATTTTAAGAGGCTCGCGCTGTCATATTGATGAAAATCGGATTCATGCACCAGTAGCAGGCACGTATGGATATGGATGGCAGGTATCAGTACAGGAACCATCGAATGCAGAAGACGATCTGCGGCATCAAAAGGATTGTCCTAGAAGTCTTCTTTTTTGTCCCTGAAAAGCATCTCATAAAGGAAGTAGAAGTGACATCTTTTCTTTTATGTCGGCGTAAGCGGTCTTTTTCTGACAGAATCCCCTGCTTGGATGGAATAGAAAGAGTCTAAGAGGATGCCCTAGAATGAGGAGCTAATGGCATTTCAAGAAGAAGGGGGAAGTGAATGAGAGCTTGAGAATCTAGCTATTGCGAAAACTCTCTCTGCATAGGGGAATGCCAACGTCTTAAAGTCTTACCACATAAATGAAAGAGATTCTATTAATGGAATAATGGAAAGCTCAGAATCTCAGAGTTCGGGGAAGGAGGGCAGTGCAAATGGTAGTTCAATCCGAAAGTGAAGACGAATACACGGAGGTTCTTTTTCGATCAATAAGCAAGTCAGTAGGCGGATCACTCTCGTTCGAACTATACGTTTTTTCCACCCTGAAATCCTTTTCCATGAGCAAACGAAGAAGCTAGAAAGAAAAAAGCGGTAAGAAAAGCAAGATGAGATCCTTCCTGATTTGAGTCACCTTAAAGAGTGGGATTCAGTTAAGTCGAAAGGACGAGCTCTTTTTCGAGTAGTTCAGGCTCTCAGGTGGGTCAGACCAAACGAAAGTAAGACTAGAAAGAATAGCCCGAACTGACTGTAAAGAAAGAATCCCAATAGCCAAGAGGCCGATAGCAACCGCAAAGACAGGCTTTCATTGACCTTGAAGTCAGAGATCGGGGTTTTTCTTTCAAATCCAGCAAGAGAAAAAAAAATCAGAGGGGTGATCAGTCCTCTCAAAATCCTTCATCTTCTTATGAGTAGCCGACACCGGTTTAGTTACCTAAGCCCTAGACGTCGAGAAAGAGTTGGCTTCCGAAGTTTTAGGAAAGTAGGGAAAGCTGGTAGTAAGGAATCAACCTACACTGCACCCTTGGCTCACTGACCCATATACTAGTCTGGTTCACTGCTGTCTGATATCATCATTTCTATTTCTTACCTAGAAGCTTCCCGTTGGGATATCACGGAGATAATTCTATTCTATCAGTCAGAGAGAATTCTATACTATCTTTTTATATTTCAAAAGTTTCATCTTCTCGGGATTTTTGGCATCGACCCTATTTTCCTTCAATGCGGGTCGACAAAATCGATTTCTTTTTCTCTCTCTCGGAAAAATCGGCATGAAGCCATTTTCCCTAATCTAATAGAGGGTCGCCAAAAAATCTTATTTTTATTCACCCCCGTATTTATGGCTTAATCTTAGGTCAATCAATCCCGCCATTCCTCAACAACAGGAGCTTATTCTGGGCATCCTACTAAGAGCAGTTACGTCTTTTCCTTATCTACTGCCCTTACTTACAACAGCTAAATCTAGGGCACTTGCTTTCCTCAAATAAGAAGGGCCTTTCGCCGGATGAGCAAAAAGCATTTACGCCGGGTCTTTCTTCTTTAATTTAATGCCAGGAGCTGTAACAACTTCTTCTTATACCGTTCGTGTCCAGGCAAGGAGTCCATCATACGTAACTTCCTTCGCTACCTTAAGAGCTAACCTTACATGGAGCTAAAGTTCCTTCTTGTTCCACCCTAAAGATAGGCACTAAAGATATTGACTATCATCAAGCATACCATCCAAAGCTAAGAAAATCTTCTCTTCTAGTAGCCGCCCTTACTACAAGAGATGAAATGACATCGGACGCAGGGGCAAGGTTTTGACCTTGCTGAGCTTGCCGGTGAAGAGTAAGATGCTGATTCTATACTATAGCAGCTAGGCTCCTAGAATCTTTTTGATCTTTTACCTATCTATGCTATTAAAGAGAAGACCAACGCAGCTTGAACAAGAGTTGTAAACTCCTCCCCTACTTCTCTTACTCCAGATGTGGTAATGCCGACAAGACATGAAATCAACAGGAATCGGGAAGACTAAAAAGACTTTCTTTCGAATGTGACTTGCTCCGATTCCGATTCAGGTTCTATATCTATCCTCCGCCCTGGAGAAAGGGCTTGGTGTAGAACTTGTTCTAATTAAATTAGAATAGGAGTCAGAAAGAAAGGAATGATCGAAGACAGGTCATAAGGCAGAGAGAAAGACTTTTTAATTAACTAAGACTAACCCAAGCGGAAGCATCTCTCTTTTTAGACCACAAAACACCTTCCACGGAAGGTGAATCAACTTATTCGCCTCTCCTTACTAGCGCATTTCAAAAAGAAGACAGAGGGAAGAAAGTAAACAAGGGAATCAAAGCCAGGACTCGATTACTGACCTTTTCTGAGGAAAGGATCTTTATCATCATTCATCTAGTTGTTATATGCAGCTGCCTTTGAAGGTCTTTCTATATTCTATAATTCTATAGCGGTCTCTTGCGATGGAGTCTTTTCATTTTGAGCAGACCTTTCCCTGTAAGAGAAGGCGTGAATCCTAGATCCTAGCTCTCGAATTAATTATAATTAAGGTTTCCGATTGGATTGGTTATAAATCTACCATACTGTATCCAAAAGAATGCATCTTTATTTGGACATTGAGAAAGAAAAATGGAATTTCCTAATCCGGTGTCAACACTTGACTGACCGGGCGATCTACCTACCTAACTAGCTTCAACCGACTTTTCGGTAGGCTTTTTCTAGGAAGCATAGATTTTACTCTTCTGTGGCTAGGAATTTCCCTTGCGCCTCAACTCTAGATGATCCCAAATAAGCAATTCTACGTACTACTCGAAAAGCTCTTGCACCACTCAGACTTATTTCCCGAGTTCTGGAGCTATAGCTCTTAGATTAGAGCAGTTAGATGAGTTCCTAGTTATTGAGTTCTTTTGTTGCTCTAGCCAGGTTAGCTATCCTCGGTGCTGTGAATCTTTTTCTTAGCTCTTTTAACTCGCTCCAAGTATGGAGCTCGCTCGTTCCTTTTATTTCACTCGTTCCCGTTGGAAGAGCACTTCTTTCCTTTGTTTAGAGTTGATAGAGTTTCCTGAAGGTGGATTTCTCTTTGTTTAAGACTTCCGGAGTTGAGAGAGGACGAATTTCTAGAGGTTGAGAGGTTTACGAAGTAGCTCGTACGACAGGTAGAGGGGACTTTATGAAAGGAACGAAGTCAAGAGTCTGGGGGGAAGCGCTGGTGAAAGGGTACGATCTAAACCCAGATTCAGGCGATGAAACTAGGCATTTGACTAGTAAAGTAGAAATGAAAGTCTCTATTTAATAATAAAGAGGTGCGTAGCATTTTATAAAAGAAACCATTTCTTTCTGACTTCTTTTCATAGCTATGAGCAAAATCATTCTTCATTCACTGACTGGGATAACTTGAATCGCTGCGCTCCTTCACACTCACAACTCGTATTTCAAACTCCGAGAATGCTATGCCTAAGAGTCAGCCCCCAATCCCGACTTTCCTAAAACTGGCACGATTGAAATGTGTTTTTCGAAGCTCCGATTTTCCCGGATTTTGAGAAACTGGTACGAAGAAGCAGAATATCTTCTACGTTGGTACTAGCTCTCCTCTCTGGCTCTACCACGGTTCCGGTCAACTCTGCTCAATCAATTCGGAATTGCATAGACAGAAGAACTCCAAGGTCAGTTAAAAAGAAAAGGCCGATCCCAAGGATAACTGTCATCTTGAATTCCCCTGCTTCTATTAGTGAAAGCTCCATCCCAACTTTCGAAACGGTTAGAAGGTGCTGGATTGCTCTCTAGACGAGGAGAGGGGAGAGTGTTTTATCAGACGTTTTGATTCTCTTCTCGATAGCAAGATGGCATGACTGCCTTTCCTTCTTTTCTTTCTGGAGAATGCTTCACTCTCTAACATCGGGTTCAAGACTTGAAGGGGGGTGCCCATTAGAAGAGTAAGGGGCGTCTCGAGCAGCTTCTAATTCCGTTCCGCCACTGGATAGGAATTCACCCATGTCAACAGCAGTAAGGAATAGAGTCAGTCATTTACCTTACCTATTTCAATAATGGTAGGAGAGGAGGACTAGTAGCATTAGATAGAGAGAATCTTCTGTTGTTGAATAATCCAATACAATAACATCGAATCGTCTGTGCACGAATCCGCTCTTTGACGGCCTTAGGCAAAAGTCTTGAAGTAAGGAAGAGACTGAAGCAAAAGCCGATTCCTCAATAGCTTGGATTGGGACAGTCTTTGGCTCAGCATGCTATCCGAATCTTACTGCCACCATGCCGCACAAACTTTTTCCGAGGAATTAGAACCGCTCTTAGAATCCGCTGTTAGCCTTTCGGAATAGAATATGAAAAAGGGGTGAAGCGGACAGTACCGAATCGTCTGCTATTGGCTAGAGATGCGAAAGAGTTTATTCTTGCACAACTCCTTCGTCGAAGAACCTATTTGTTCTGAAAAGAACCTTTTCTTCGAATTTCGTAGATAACGATCTCGTACTTTCATTGATCTGACAGCGATTAAGGAGGAGTAGAACCTCCATAGCGTTGAAACTAGAGACCGACTAATCGCCACCCACCCTCCCCTTTCTTAGTTATTCGTCATCCTCACCAAAACACTGGCGCCAAAGTTTGGAAAATCCAGTTTTTATAAAAATGGATATTGCTATCCTGCCCACCTCCCTTCTATCGGGCAGGATATTATCCCTCTGCTGTTCACTAGACCGCTCCATAGGTGGTTCCACTTTAGGCGGTTGTGGGATCGATCCCTTTTAGCCAAGTCAAGCAGTCCAATACCAGCTTCTTCAATAGAATAGCTGCGGAATCGTGCAAAGAGGCATTCTGTCTTGATGGCAGCTATCAAGCTCAGTTGCTTCCCTTTGGGATAGAGAGACTTTAAATCAAGGCTTCGAACCTTTCATCCCTTCGGTCTTTACCATGGGAAAGAGTCTAGCCTTCGAGCTAATCCGATATCTTACTGAGATCCACACTTTGACACCTGAGATTCCGTAACGAGTAGATACTTCCGCAGGAGCATAATCGATTTTCTGGTTAAATACATTACGAGATGTTTTTCCATAGTTTCCGCATTCAGTTCTAGCTATTTTTGCGCCTTTTGATCGACCTGAGCAACATATACGGATCCCCTTCACCCCTTTTTTCATTACTAATGGAATATCCTTAACTATTTTACTAAAAATGGAACGAAATGATCTTCTTTTGTTTCTCAGTTGAAAAGAGATGTCTTGAGCAATCGGGGAAGCACTTTGATAAACAGATTTAATCTTGACTGACTCAATTAAGGTATTAGTCTTTGTTCTATTAGACAACAAAGATCGCATTTTTTTCATTTCGTTCAAATAAGAGTTGTACCCGTACGGAATTTTTCTGTTTCTCAGTATGATCTCTATCATCATCTCTATTCCCTTTATCAATTCTCCTATCCCACCTAGGTTTATGAATTTCTCTATCAATTCCATTACCTTATCCTTACCCATGAGCTTCCAACTTAATTGACCTAAGAGTTGTTCCCGGGCATCCTCAAAAAAAAGGTTATTATACACCCCAACCCTTGGAAAGAAGAAGGTAGCACCGAAGAAAGGAAAGAGCGAGATGGTGGTTTTTGTTGTTCCCGCGAAGCGAAGATCATTCGCCAAGCGAATGAAGTGAGTCAACCTCTTTTTCTTTTTGGCTTCGGCCAAACACTTTTTCTCGCTGGTCGAGCTTTCTACAAAAAAAGCGATGCGAGAACGTATTCTCTTATCTAAGCTTCTTCCTTGTGCATTCGCTCCCCCCATCGTAGATGGTTCAGACACACCCCGTGCCACGAAATGATTGAGAACTCCGACAGGGTCGAAATGAATTTGGTTCTTTGTATTCAAAAAATATTGCATGACCGAAAAATTCAAGGAGAAGCGCACTGCAGGGAGGATCCTTTTAAGTAGATGACTCGTCGGGCCCTTGGAGCGGGACTTCTTTGGGAAAAAGAACTTTAATAACTTCGTTTTTCTGAAGGAATTGTCATTTTTTTTAAGGAACGCTATGTCATTTACAACCCCGGCGTATTTCGGATGCTTGAAGGCCCCGCTGACCCGAACTGATTTAGAAAGATTCTTCTTTCTCGATGGTGATTGGTCATGGTATCCATAGCGTTGCCTTTTTTTCGGCCAAATCCTGATTTCGTTTTCCTTCTCCTTTCCGGGTCTAGTTTTTTTGCGTCGTTTCAGTCGTCGTGGTCGACGGGGAAGAAAGAAATTAACGAATGTTCTTTTGGGAAAATGTAGAATAATACACCTACCGAGACGAAAGCCAAAGGTGAGTCTCGTAGGTGGACGTATCGAACCGAAATAAGATCTCAGATTGACATCTTGATACACTGAAAAACCATAATAATAAATAGAGTCAATGGTGACTTGACTCCGCCGTGGAAAAAGCCGCTTCTTTCTTGCTTGATAGGGGGAGCTTCCATTCACCAACGCAGACAACAAGTGCTCTCCGAACCGTGCTGGATAGTCACCCATCACACGGCTCTCACTCAAACCAAACTTGTGGTGGATCCCGGGAGACAAAGTAAAAGCGCTTGATCCTTTTCTCCATACTTTGAGATGCTCCTCCCCGCCGATCAAGCAGCGACGCTGCTCGTGATAGGCTTAGCTTTAAGCCGCTATCGTTCGGTTCGGGTAAGTCAAGTCCCTTCGGTCGGTTCGCTCAGGTGGTCTTCTTAATGATTCTTATTCAACCGAGTTGAAGCTAGCAACATGTCGATTACACACCGGAGGTTGGTAAAAAAACGGAGGGACAATGCCCCCCTAACCTAAGTGGGCCTACCAGTAAAGCAACTGGTACTTGATCGGGCGGGGGCGGTTTGGTTTCGTGCAACGCCCTCGCAGCAGGAAAAGGCAGTTGTCATTTGAAAGAAAAGCCCTTTCTTTTTATGTTATTAGTAAAGCCTAAACGTCCTGCAATCTTTCTAAAGCTCTAACGAGCAAGAAAAAAGAAAGGCCCCTTACTATACTATAAGGCTAACGCGCCTTTACTAATATAATAGAAAGTCAAGGCTCTTTTCCTTTTCTACGAATCTACAACTCTCTTTACTGAGCGAGACTCCATCCATATCGCTTCTCTACTGGTGGGTTATTCTTAATTTTCCATTCTATTATTTGTTTGACAGCTTAAACTAGGCTCCATTTTAGATAGGTTTTCGGTCTTAATCAAGATAGGTCAGGGGCGCGTCGGAACGGTCGGTGGCTGCTTAGTCTCATCCGAGAGTCTAATCTCTTTGTACTGCTTTTTTCTTTAAAAAAAGAAAGAAGGGGTCTTTTTAGGCTCCTTCCCTTCCACTGCATAGCCGCGCTAGCAGGTACTATAAGCCCTCTGCCCCACGCATCTAACCAGCTCGCGTGGTTCACCGGTTCCACCGAAAACTCTCATTTGTTGAAGCGGAGTATAGTGCGCTTTAGGCGCCGAGCGAGAAACGTCTCTTCTTTTGTTTCGGTTTATTTACTGATCTGAAACTTAGCACTTGTTTTATTATTGATTCCAGGGTCGGCGGCGTTCTTGAAAAAAGTCTATCCGAACCGAATTAGCACTTTTTAGATCAGGCTAGGCCTCTCCAGCTGAGCTGGGCACCGGGGCCCTGGATGCGCTAGCGATTGGCACATAGGGGGATGGTTGCCTGGGTTTCTCGGCCTGGTATCCTGCACCTCGCGTTCATGATATCTACATTCAACTGTGCTCCGGAGACACGGTCGAAGCACGCCCGCCCAGTGTGCTTCTTTCACGACATGCTCTGGTCCTGGGTGTATTCCTGTGGTCTTCTAGCCTTAGAAGAAGTCGTGTCCGTCCCGGACATCTGCAACGTCCTCCCATCCTTTTTTTTTAATAAAGGACAAAGTGAAGGGAAAGACTGACCCATTCGGTGACTTTCGCGGTCGCCCTCACTGAACCGACTTGAATCTGAACTACGATTCAGATCCAATCTTACCGAAATCGGATTTCCTTTTTGCGCCATATGCGCTTAGACTTGACTTTTTCCTCTTTTTGAGCATTTCGCTCCTACTTCTACTGCCCCTTCTCTTTTAGGATAGAATCTTGGTCCTTAGTCGATTATCCGACCTGAGATTGAGAGCCTTAACGCCTTTGGCTACGAAAGAAAGCTAGGCTCCTTGAACCAGAGCAAATTCGATCTTCCCCTTTCTCTGGGTACACAGAAGACCAACTAAAACACGACCGAAAGTCAACAACAACAAACTAGACGAAAACTTTTTGAACTCTTTTTACCGATGGAAGACTGACCAAAAAGAAGCATTCAAGAGAAATTTAATTAGGTGGTACGTCTGAAAAAGGAGCTTCGACAGGAGTTAACTTATAGACGGAATAGAAGACAAGAAAGGGAGGGGCTATCCTTCTTTACCTTGAACCTAGCTCCCATCACCATGCCCAGTTTGTGCACAGTTTGGATGAAAAGAGTGTGCAATGCGTGGAGTGATATCACTACCATACCTTTTTCAATTGCTCTAGTGAACATAGGCTTCGAGTGAGTACCAGTTTGTCGGCTAGACTATGACTGAATCAAGCGAACCCCTGCATACCTATCTTCTACCATAAGGCCCAGGCTTCTTATGCTTCGGTTCTCTTGTAGATTCTAGTCTGGAAAGTGCCTTTGCCCTGCCTGATGCTTTAGCTTATACTGATGCGTCGTATCCTTACTTGGCTCGGACTCTTTTGATTGATTCCAAAGCCTAGGATCAAGGCTTTCGTTTCTGGTCTTGGTCAGAGAGGGCTTTTTTAAACCTAGAATTCTTTTATAGTAGGGCAATTTTCTAAAGAGTTTAAAACAAACCATAAGCAAGAGCTCAAACAGAAGCGGAGATCAAGCATCCGATTCAGCACCCGACGAAGCAGACGCTAGAGCAGCAATTCGAGAATCCGCAGACGTGGAAGTCTCAGCCGAACGAAACAAAGGCAGTAGATCCCACAGGAGAATCAACCGAATCCATATCATAGGAAAGCAGCAGAATAAGAAAAGCTTTTCATTTCAAGTTCCAGCCCACCCTCGAACGCTAAAGAAGGCTTTTCCCAGACTCATCTCGTCGGCGAAATTCTATTCTCTGTCTTACCTCCTATGAGCCCTAAGCAGATCAAGCTTCCTCAGCTAAGGAATGGGATTGTTCCATGTAAAGTCAAGCTGACAAATAGATTGATGTACCCAGTGGGACATCTCACGAATTGGATTCGAACCAATATCTGGAGCGACTTTCCTTTTAGTCGATCGTGAGAAAAGTTCTATTAGGTTCTTAGTAGCAATCGTCGACTTTTTCTTCTTTTACTTATGCTATGGAGGAGGAGGATCTCTGGCGTGTGCAAGTCCAAAGGGGTTCACATTTCTGCAGTGAATATGAAGAAAAACGTGGGCGCTTCGCATTGATTTCATTTCCAGTTATCATTTAGAATTAACCATCGTAATCTTTTTGCACAACTTGCATCTTTTCCTTGTTCTTTCAAAGCGGAAAGCATTTTCGAGAGCCAAGGAAGACTCCCGATTTTTTTGCCGTCCTCAAAATAATTTCTCTCGAATTATTCTCACAAAATCCCATTCGTGGTCGGGGTAAAGAGATTTCATCTCAGAGATGATTTCATTTTTTATTTGAAAGTGGTTAATAGCGAGTTCCTTAAAAAGGGCCTGCTCCTGTGCGGCGAACTCTTTTATTGGATGGCGAATCGAGTTATCATTTATTATATCTTTTAGTTCTTCCTTTGGAAGGCGATTTATTATCTCAAACATTTCTGTCCGTTCCAAAGAAATTATAATTATAAAAATCTTATTTTCTTTTTTGATAACCTGTTCAAACACGATGGGTGGATCTTGATTTAGATCTAAACTCAAGTTTGATCCTTCATCCATAGCAGCATAGGCAATAGTTAAGAAGCCAAAGTGCTCTAGAGCCCTGACCCAAGGACCGGGTTGTGGGCTTAATTGATTGGCTACCCGAGACGCATAATTTTTTTTCGCCACCGATTCTACGACGATAGGCATAAAGGCATGATTCGTTCCACAAATCTCACTGCACTGACCATAGTAAACTCCTTCTCGTTGTACCGAAATAGAGATCTGATTTAAACGACCAGGTACAGCATCACATTTGACACCTAAGGAAGGTACAGCCCAACTATGAGGTACATCAGCAGATGTTACAATAATACGTAGATGAGTTTTAGCTGGTACAACCACTCTATTGTCCACTTCTAATAAACGTGATTGACCCAATTCTAGATCATCTTCTGGAATCGTATAACTGTCAAAAGTGAGTGACTGTTCATCGGAACTGTTATAGTCTGAATACTCATAAGTCCGATACCATTGATGTCCAATAGCTTTGATAGTAATGGCTGGATCTACTACTACCTCGTCCATTGAGTATAAGAGAGCAAATGATGGTATAGCAATGAACATAGGGATGATACTAGGAAAGATGGTCCGAAGAATCTCGATAGTAGTTCCATGAACAATCCTTTGTGGGATTGGATTTTTTTTATAGTGGAAATGCCATAACGCGCGTACCAAGATCCATAATACGAAAACCAAAATCAGAATAAGGAAGAAAAAGATATCGTGATGTAAGTCGATGATTCCTTGCATCATAGGTGTTGCTGCATCTTGAGATCCTAATTGCCATGGTTCCGCTGCATCACAAGGAGAGATTGTGAGGAAGTCTAGAAAAAGAGAATTCATTTGCTTTTGCATTGAGAAAAACCTACAGAAAGAGAGAGAGTCCTTCCTGTACGAGTAGTGAAGAACAATATGGAATTTTTTTTGGTTGTTAACCAACGTAAAACATGGGCGATAGAATTCTCGGATAAATCGAGTTTCTATCCGTACACGGGGTCTTTCTGCTTAGGACTCAATCCTTATATAAGATAATAGAAGAACCCATTTCAAGCCAAATAGAAATAGAAGGTAATGGGCGCGGCTGGATGGCTTGGAGAAGGAAAGGAAATAGAAAAGATGCTGTACTATGCAACTCCAACAGGCTCAGAGGGATCGAGTGGAACTGGCTCTAAAGAAAGAAGAACCTACAAACTTGGGAAGATCTTTAGCACAGACTGGAGAATAGCTTTCAATTGCAGTAGATTAGATTAATAGAACTGGGGAAACTAATCGTATAGTCTTCTCTCCCAGGGAGAAGCTAAAGTCCAAAACGATTCCTCTCCTTGTCAAGAAGAGTCAGAAAATCCCTAGCCATTGCTTTCACTGTCTTACTCGCTGGCAACTGCCACTGCAAGCAGAGGGGCTTCAGGGATTACCTCAGCTCAGTGGAAAGCGAAGGGTCAAATCCTGGAGAAGGCGAAGGAATGGAACTTCTTATCTCGTAAAATGAGTTGAAAGTTAACTGACTAGCTTGCCTAGGATTCGGATACCTATTTACCCAAGAGACTTAATTAAAGGCTTTGAAAGTCAAGAAACTGCGTTTGCCCTAGGAAATCAATACCTCACTAAACATTAGAAATCAAACTGCCTTGCACACACTCCTGACCACTCTTATATCCTTAATGGCCCTCTATTTAAAGATGTTCCGTACTCCAAGCAAGCTTCCGTTCAGAATACGATGTTCGCATAGGTCAAGGAAGTAGCACGGTACGGGACCTGCCGAGATTACATAGAAGCTGTTAGTTAGATCCATTAGGTTCTTCGATTTGTTCAGAAAAGAAAGGAGAATCCGTCGAACGATCGATACACTCGGAAGCCACATCCGTGCTTTCCTTCGTTCCTCTAGCCTCATAGAGAAAGAAGAAAGAATATCGTATTTACCAATATTCTCCTTTACTTTAGCACGATGAAGTATTAAGATTATTCCCATTAACATAAGAGTACCCACTATAAGACCGAACCCCCGCTTCTGGTCCTCTGTTACAACAGCATTGCTTTGACAACTAAAAAGAAGTATCTTACTTTTACTTTCATGGTGTTATGGCAGCGGCAATCCATGTAGGCGGCGGAAGTCGTGATCCGTAAAATAGTGATAGAATTCGCGGTAAATTTCAGATTGTCGACTGTTCTGGGTGAGTTGTTGAAGAAAGGAATTGAGACTGCCGTCCATAATATTCCGTTGATAAGCATGGCGTAGGTCGGCAACAGGCGCGATTTTATCTTTCAAAAAAGTATACGCTGCTTTGCGTATATCATTATGCGGGGATAATTCCATAATTCGCTCAAGCTTGCGCTCACCCAGCATTAAATTTTGCAGTCTATCCTCAATGAGGCCCTGCCGTTCTAAGACTCCAAGTTCGAAATACTCCCTATCATAAATTTCTAAAAAATGGTCGACACTAATAGCTTGATCGAAATGTTCTCGAACGATTCTTTCATAGTCCCCAAGATTATTTTGGGGTGGCAGGTTATAATAATGTTGGTTCTCCAACGCTCGGATACGAGTATAGATTTCGGCCTCATTCTCGGCTGCAATGACATTTCGATAGGTTGTAAGAGAGACAGAGCTTGATTCAGACTCAAGGGCGGGCAGACTGCTTTCCCCGCCTGAATTGCCACTACCTGCATTCGATTCAGACGAAACATTGAAAATCCATGTAGATAAGGCTGTTGTCACACCTAAGAAAGCCAAAACCTTTTCTAAAAGGAAGAATCGCAAGAGATTAGCCATTACAAAAAGAATAATATAGATTACAACAATAAGAATCCAACTCTTTTTTCTTTTTTTTGAAAGTTTAATTCGATAAACCACAATAAGAATGAAAAAAAACGCAAATAAAAGAAAGAACAATTTTTGGGGGCTCATGATAGCGGTTCCTTCTGATGCGAGAAAACGTGCAAAAAAACCTGCTACGAAACTAGAGAATATAGGTTGTTTAAGAAGAGAGAATCGTTGGTTCCTTATAGTCATAGTTTATTCTGACAATCACATCATCACTTCTTTCTTGCTTTTTCGCGGACTGATTTTGTCTCGGCGGATCAAAGACCACCGATGCAGTCTATAATAACTAAAAAAGCCTCATGGCCAATGGGAGCCTGTGAGTTTCCAAAATGGAGGTAGTTCGTCTTTTGTTTCCCACCCTACTTTTGTGGGGCAGGGGTGTCCTGGCGCTCAGGCCGCCTTTGACTCTCACCCATCCCCAGCTGTGGGGGTGTAGTCCTGGGAGCATCCTGTTCGGGCGCTCCTTGTCCAGGGGCAGCTTTAGTTAGAAAGTAGATAATTTTAGAAAGTCACTCTTTCAGAAGTAAGAAAGAACAATATGGAATAGAATCTTGTTGGATTGTTGACCAACGGAAAGCATGGGAAAAAGATGCAATAATAAGAAATGGGATTTTATCATTCAGCGCGGCCTCCACTTTGATGAGCACAGCGCAGTTCACGTTACAGCTACTTTGTTAGCTGCAACTATACTACGATATTTTCATTGATCGTAGCTAATTCTGATTTAATTGTGACAACAGCCGATAAGCAAGGAGCTTGTCTTCGTATAATAAGACGGTGCTTACTGCTTTCAGGAAAGTGAAGTACTTCAGCTTGAACTAATAAACCAGGAGTTGTTCCCAGTGAAAAAGAATTTATAGAGTCCGACTTCCCTGTGTTAAGCATATAGCTAATGAATCAATAGAAGAAGAAGTAGATGCGCATGAATCAAGAAGAAAGAAGCCTTTCGCCTCCCTCGAAGTCAAAACTCTCCAGTGAAACCAGATCAGCCAGAAGCCTTGGTGTGCTAACAAAGCATTCCCTCTGAACTTCCCGTTCTATTTCTTTCATGAGAGTAAAAAAGCAGCTAATCGTCTTATTCTTGAAAGCTGTAATTCATAGCCAAAGGGCACGAATGATCTTCTTAATTTCAGTCAATGGACTAGGACGGGATCAGAACTTTGACTTCTAGGTCAGTGAAGATTTCCGTGGAGTTGAGCCTGCACCCGAACCAGAGAAGGAATTGAAAGATAGGACCAGGCTTGGCAGATTTGATTTCACAACTTTGGAGTCGGTCCATCGAGGGCTACTTTACTTTTTTTTAGTATATATGAATTGGATTTGAAATTTCGTTTCCCTCATTCTCTTTTTGATGGAACTCTTCATGCTATTCCGATCTCCTGCCGGAATGAGACCTGTTCCGAAGCGAAGGACTACCACGCTCAACAAGGGATGGATTAACCGTCTTCCTAGTTCGCCTGTATGCCCCTCTTTGCTAGCTAGAAAGCTTATCTGACTTCGTAGAGCTGGTACCCCTTGGCGATCATCTCCTGTCCTTTTTAGCGCCTTAATCGAGATAGGAGAATGGATCCTTGCCCTTTCGCCTTGACTTGATATCGGATCCAGGAGTGAATGTCAGCCTTTTTCCAGCCAAGTCTTCTATTCCATGATTCAAATTCAATGAGTCATGCCGGTTATAGCGTCGAGGAATTCATACCGTCTGTCTATCGTAGATAAGTGTCAGTGGTCCCTAGTTAAAAGTCCCGGGTTCCTAGTTCAATATGGTTCTTTTTGTCTCTTGCTAACCTCAATGAGGCTCTTTTCATTAAGCCCGCCTTGGACCCTTTTTCACTGAATAGGATTAGAAGCTGCTGGAATTAGCTCAAGCGGAAGAGGCCCACTTGCCCACTCCTCTTCCCCCCCAACGAAGGCTGAGGGCCTCGCCTTCTTCTCCTCTTCTATGAGGTATGAGAAGAGAGACTACACCTTCAAAAAGAATAGAACTCAAAACCTTAGAATACAAATAAGATTAGAAAGGCCATCATTAAGGCAAACAAGGCAATGGCTTCGGTTAGAGCAAAGCCCAGAATGGCGTATCCAAACAATTGTTTTGCTAATGATGGATTTCGAGCCACAGAATGAATCAAAGAACTAAATACGTTTCCAATACCGACAGCTGCTCCCGCTAACGCAATTGTTGCGGCTCCTGCTCCCATTAACTTTGCTCCTTCCAACATATCGGGTTTTTAATTCTTGTTACGTTTTAACATCCCCATATTATGTATTATAAGAACTGTCGATTCATGCTCTTTTTTTTCTCAACGACGGGCTTTCTCTCTATCTTTAAGAAAGTCCAGCATCTTTCTTTGAAAGTTCGGACTCTCTCTTTCTAGTTTAATCCTTCTTTTTAGTTCTTCAATTCTTATTTTCTCCAAATCTACACCCATCTCCTTCAATTTTAACCTATCTTCCTCTCTCCGTCTATCCGATTCTGCCTTTATTATCTCTTCGCTCTGGTCTATACATTCATCGAGAATTTCTAACCGATGCTTCACTTCATTTATATTTCTATTTCGGCCTTCTTCCAGTTGCTTTTCCAAGGCTTCAAGCCACTCATACTGTTCTATCCACCAAAACTTCTCTGGTGGGGTAGGAAAATTCAGATCGAGACGCGGTTGCTTCGAAGAGCTGGCACCGTCGCCTCCCACGAAAGGAGAAGGGTTATCCATCCACCAGATTAGCTCGGGCAAAAGCATTCCAGTCAATGCTTTCATGGCGAAAGAGAGAAGAAGAACCAGACCCCCGGAGAAGCCCAGTTTGATGCACAACATAGATAGGGCGCGCCCCATCAAAGAGAATCCTACCTTTGAGAGTAGGGAAAAAAAACGTCAATCGAACAGAATATCAGACAAAGGAAATAGCACACACCGACTAAGATAATAATGATGAGGAATGAGTAGAACAAGCGACGGAACCGCTGACGATGAGGAGCAGCAAATAACATCTTTCTAGCCTGCATATTCATGAAAAAAAATCGAAAGAGAATGAAAAAACCTATAATCAGTATTGCGAACAGCATGAGATTTTGACCTGTGATCATTAGAGTGGTTCGTTCGCCTATAAGTCCGAAAAAAACTGCTACGGAACTAACAAGCAGAGGCAAAAATACGATAAGTAGATACATAATTTTGAGTGTGATCAGACAATCAAAAATCAGACAATGACAGAGCAGCCTAAGAATAAGATCAACCACTTGGGTGATCGACCTATCCAGGGTGGCTCGCGGGGCAGTTGTCCAAGGTACACCAGCACTCTTGAACACTGAGGGAAGGACAGCCCGATCGATCCCTTCCCATTATTGCATGAGTACTAACAGTACCCTATTCTCAGCATAGACTGAATGGCGACAGTCAACACTCGCAGGCACCTTAGTTTGATGAAACCAAGGCGTTAGTCCTATAAGGGGCACTACCCCCCCAACATCAAGGTGACAGGATTCGAACCTATGGCCCTCTGTACCCAAAACAGATGCGCTGACCAGACTGCGCTACACCTCGTCTCACCCCCCCGGAGCATATAGAGGCACCCGATCGATGAACACTTGAACCGAACTCGCCCATCCTTTTGGACACAGGGACGCGAGAACCAATCCGAGTAATCAACCGCTTTTTTAGAAGATCTGCCTCCTGCACTATACGGCTTTTTGGCGTCGCCATATCTTGCAGGAGCGCTCATCTTTTTTGGCTTCCTCTTTCACTTGTACAAATCCGGCTGGCTCGCTCCCGGCTACGTGTCCTTTGGACCCTTCGCCCGCTTAGAAGTGGATTCGAACCACTGACACAAGGATTTTCAGTCCTTTGCTCTAACCAGCTGAGCTACCTGAACCACTTTCCAAAAGTCTTTTTTCTTCATCGAATAGCGCCCTACCTTACCACTTGACTAGTAAGTGAAAAGTCCTTTACTAAAAAAATATATAGATATAGGGCTTTTTTCACTTACTAGTCAAGCTTTCGAGCAGCTCTTTCAATAATCCCCCAACATGCTCAAGAACCGAGAACCTAAAGGGGGGGCCGGAGGGAGCTTGCTTATAGAAAGAAGATAGGCCGGTCAAAGAAAAACAAGGCACAACGGGCTCTCTGCTCCGTCTCACTAAGTAGTGCTATTCTCTCCTCCGGGGACTCCACCCAGACTTTCTTTTTCTCACGTAATTTCGCCTGCCCATTGAATTATAGTGCCGGAGGAAATGGGATTCGAACCCATGATACAAGAAGATTGTATGTCGATTTAGCAAACCAATGCCTTAAGCCACTCAGCCATACCTCCAAGTTCTTGATCGGAATGGAATTTGATGTGCCGGGGTTGGTTGCCCGAAGGGCTATCTGATCCGCTCAACTGCCTAAGCCGTAGCGCGCGTACTCTTCCTCTATCTAGGAGCGAGACTCTATCCAGATTTCCCCAGCATCCAAGTCATCCAAATCTGCCAGTCTTCACCCCTCTCCCTTCGGTCGAGCTTTCATCCTCCACCACACTGAATGATGAACTTTGCGCCTCCAGGAAGGTCAAGCCAAGCCTGAATTGAATTCATATCTCTTTCGTCTGGTCGAGAAGGGACTGTGACTCTTCTATTACATTACGGAGAAGTCCATTCTCGTCATGATCGATCCACGTCCTACTTTAGTTTGTGTGGACTTGCTTACTTGTTAGAGTAAGGCGAAGGACTTCTTTTTTGATTGCACGAGCTAGCCAGCCGTTTTCTTGCTTCCATCCGCCTATCTGATCTTTTGAACAGGCCTGAAGCTTCAATCAAATAGGCCATAGATATAGATCGAGATTCACTCATAAGACAAGCGACTACCAACATGGTGTCTATATCTATAAGGTTTGGAGCACTGCAACCAGCCTCTATACCCATCGAAGAGATGGATCCTCTGGACACCGAAGTTCAGGTCATCCCTGATGACTCAGAAGAGATAGAGCGGGGGTTGGTAGCCGTCAATAGCCCAGATGGAGATATAATGTGGGGAGACCCCGATCTCCATGAAGATGACGATTGGGAAGTGGTTATCCCAAAGCAAGAATTAAGGGTTCCGGTCACCCTTGCGGACCACCTGAAAAATCCAAGAAAGCAACAAAACCACTCCTCAGATGAAGACCAAGAGGTTTCATCATGCATGATAACGGTGGGCCCTGCTTTGGCAAAGAAAGAAGGTAAAACAAGAGAGTCCGCCTTTGGACGAGAAGAGGCTGGCGTTGGATCGATTGGGCGACCAGGGATAGACTAACTCCAAAAAGAGATCAATGAGCTTCAGGAGACTTATGCTAAAAAGGTTCGAGAAGCCGCTCCCCTTTGTGCTGAGGTGGACGAGAATAAGGAGATGATTCCCAAGATCGCTCGATTGCAGCAGCGTCCCAGCCAAGGCCGGTTATGATTTCCTTACCGATCTTATGGATTTGTTGCGTTGAGTGCACTGAACATTTGAACTCTTATTTGTTTTTATATTTGAAAGCTCCGCTTGGTATAACCTTTTGGACAGCTTTGAAAATGGGTTGCTTTATTCTTTCGATTCTGGGCATATTCTACTAGGGAAATTGGCTTCACTTCATTCATTCTAGCCATGAGCTGTCCTTGCAAGCATCGTCTTCTATTGAATTGAATGTCTATGGCTTTTGTGCTAACCTTCTTTTGAGCCTAAATCGAATAACCCGGGGTCGGTCGAAAGAAAGACTTGCGGTAAGAAGCAAGGGATTACTTTACTGAAAGCTTAGTAAGGAAGTCGCATATGACAAGGCTAAAGGTTTTATTCCTCAAGGAAATGTTAACTACGAATGGCTAGATAGAGTCGAGTGAGGCTTGAATAAGCTAATAACATCCATCGTATCATTGCAGCTTTAATCTCTTTCAACATTTCTGCTTACCCTCTTTCCACTTCCTTCGTTATGAAAGAAGATTAGGGTCTCGGTTGCACTTGGAAGAGTTAGGAATCCCCTGACGCATGTTACCAATGCTTCCTTGATTGGAGGTAGGACTGTGGCAAAAGGGGAAGCCATGGAACTTATTTGCGATTCGGCGCATCATATACGAGAATAGCATTTTACGATTCCGCTAGACCAAGCCCTTCTCCGGTCTGTCTGTAAACAATTAGATGTCTGTCTTGGCTTTCTTTCTCCTCTTAGGAAGAAGTAGCTGCTACTGTTCGCATATCCGCTCAAGCAAGCCTGTCCCAAGCCGGCCAAGCAGTTGCTTTGAATCGGATGTGAGGGATTGACTTACTTATATAAAGAGATCTTGCCCTCGGGATGTCTGCCGCAAAGAAGAAATGGATGGACAGAAGCTCTTTGAATGGGGGTGAAAGAAGGGCGTGTTCTCGAATGTGCTCTTACTGCTCTAGAATTCCCTGCTATTGAATCCGATCCTAGGGAAGACTCTATGGGGATGACTATGTAGCCATAAAATTAGGAAGAATTGCTGTTGTCCCTTGCCGATATGACTTTCTTACCTTCTGACTTTGCCTTTTGTTAATGGACGAGGAGGTTGAATGCGAGGTTGGATTGGGCCGAATCTGAGTGGATATAATCTCTAATGCTAATGGCTTCTTTCGTCCCATCGAGTAAATACCAGGCTAGCCCCTCAAACTCTTAAAAAGAAGCCTTCCTTGACTACTTGTCTTTCTACTCCTAGTTCGGATGGAAACCCTGATGAGACAATAGAAGAAAGCACTACTTGAAAGAAATCTAGTAAGAAGATTACTTGACTGAAAAATGCCTAAGGGCAAGAGAACAAAATAGGTCTTCGGGTTGAAAACTGAAGAGAAGAGCTCACAGCCAAGGTAAAAGGCACGGTTGGTTGTGAAGGGATTTGGTCAGGTCAGAAAAAGGGTATTGACTTGGATTGGAAGATCTCACCCGTGTTCAAGATTTCTTCAATCCGAGTTTTTCTTGGTTTAGCTGCAAGCATGAATTTGGAGATTGAACAGCAGCTTGATGTGAAATTTCGACTTGGAGAAGGAAATTGACATAGATCAACCAGAGGTGAAAGGCAAGGAGCAGAGCAGCTAGTGTGCAAGTTGAAAAAGAGCTTGTATGGGCTCAAGCAGGCACCTAGGCAGTGGTACAACAAGTTGGATTCCTTCATGGTGGATCATGGGTATAGTATAGCAAGACCACTTCTGATCATTGTGTGTTTGTAAAGAGATAGATTCTAAGATGGGGATTGAATCATTCTCTTGCTCTATGTAGATGACATGTTGATTGTTGGCCATGATGCTAGATGGAGAGCGTGAAAGGATAGTTGAAAAGTGCTTTGCCGAAGGACTTGGGGCCGGCTAAACAAATTCTTGGCATGAGAATGACTCGTGACAGGAAGAATGGAAAGCTTTGGTTCTCTCTTGAGAGATACATTGAAAAGGTGCAGAGAAAGTCTCATGCATATACGGGTGAAGTCTCATTTGTGGATGAAGATGGAGTCAAGCTCAGGACAGGGGATAAGGATGGTGAAAGATAGATTCAAGATTTTGAAATAGAATAATCATTCATGATGGTCAGATTCATAGATATAGATGGTTATGGTATTCCCACCCAGCCGGGGACCCTTCCTTGGTCAATCTATTCCTGTCTTGCCAAGTGCTCAATCAGTAAAACGACGAGCTTCTTGACTTGAAAGACTACTTCCTTTGCCCTCTGAGCTCTTTCCTTCCTTGCCGGAGTGAGGCAAGGAAGATTGTATGCCTTCCTTTCTTTAGTTAGTAAGAATTTATATGCCAGTTTTAGTATACTAGGGTCCAGTTACAAGTCTTGATAAGAGGGTGCCTTGGCACCTAGCCTTCGAAGCCGGTCTCTGTGGTCGAAGAGTCTTCCCTTCATAGAATAGAAAACGATCTATCTATCTCATTATTAAGGGCCGAATCCCAAGAAGTGTATTTCCTGCTAGCTTGATTCCGGATCTACCTATTCAGTTCAGTCTTCGTTTTACTGACTTGAGTCCAGAAGGGAAGCGACTTATTTAGAATTCTTCTTTACTAGCGCTTTACTTCTTTTGAATTCCATTAACAAGCTTCAAAGAAAGCCTTTTTGAGAGAATTGTGACAGGTTCAGTTCGCTATTTCACTCCGTGGGCCAGCTAATTAACGAAAGTCATTCCTGGAGGGGAATCCATCGAGGAGATTGCCTGCTCATGGTGCAATTCCTTATTCAAAAGGACTAGAGTGCTAAGCTGCCTTCCCGGCTGCACCACTATAATAAATGGCTCAAACAAATAGGAGATGAGAGAGCCCTTTCTCCTTCTATTTCCGAAGGCTAAGAAGTCAGTGCCAGAGAAAGAGTACTTGAAAGGAAAAGCCAATCTTTTTAGGGGGAGCTTCTATAGAGTACTCAAACTCTAGCTCTTTCATTGAATCTCTTTTGCGTATGTGCCTGCCTGGAACTTCCTTTACTACAGAGAAATTGACATAGAGAGCGATTTTTACCTCTGTCTATCAAGAGCGTTTTACCCTAGCGCGAAAAGTCTTGCTTAATGGCATTCCCTTTAATTTAAACTAGCCTACTTGATTGAAGAGAGCTTCTTGCTAAAGAGCAATTGCTGTAGACAGCGACTTTTTGAATCATAATAAGACAAGTAATTGCGAGTTATAAAATGGATTTCTCATTGAAGGGAGACTGATTACGTCTTTTTCTCTTGAAAACTCTAAAGTGAGTAAGGAAGTGTCGTCAAGCTCCTGCCTCGAGGACGGCAGTTAAAGAGTTAGAGGCCAGATAGACGCTTTTGTCTTTTAGTAGCTAGCTCTGTTGATAGTAGCTTTCCTTATCTTCTCTTATGAGAGATAGGTGTTCTCTCTAGGCCAATTCTCCTTAACAATAAGGGCATTCCTTGTCAGGAGAGAGGTCAGCTAGCCTTTCCCCGTCCCTGCACTTAAAACTTTATCCTTGTCTTCCCTTGCTACTTTCAATCAGAAAAGGGGGATTGAGTAGTGGCTTTGGAAATAAGACTTGGTGGGCATTGAGGAATAGTAAGGAATGATAAAGAGTGAAATTCAGTCACCCTCTCCGCTCTCTTTTCTTGAGAAGAATGCTCTGGCATAGATGCCACTACATCATCTATGATCTGCAAGAATGAAGGAGTTTAGCAGAAGATTGGAAAACTAAATAGAAAGCCAGGGCGTCCGGTGGATGAAGTCTACCTTTGTGATGTCAGGGAGAAATCGTCTGCTCACTTGTGACAAGAGGTTTCCATTGATTCTAGCACAACCGATTCGATGTAAAATGACAAAGGAAAGACGACAAAAGCTCTTATTCCAACAAGAAAAGACAGAAGAGAAATTGGCTTCATTCTTACCGATGAGATTACTACTTATTCCGACAACAGCTTATGATATCACCCTCGGGAAAAAACTCTCTCTCCTGAGCTTGAAATAGGGAGGCTGGGCTATCGTTAGGCGTTAGGAATCTTTATTTTATTAAAGATAAAAGATAGGCATTGGATCGCCTATTTTACAGCTTTAACGAGGCTTCTTTCACAGAGGATGTTTGGATCTGTCCTACAGGAATTTCCCTTGCACCGGGATCCACACTACTTCTTTAACGTCAAATAAAACTGATTCAACTCAAGCAAGAACAGTTTCTCCTTCCCTTGCTTCTTATGAAAGCGATTCCTAACACCGGTTATTTGAAATGGCAGGGGATAGCCCTTTTCCACTTATTTTACGATCATATCTCTTTCAACTTGAGGAATCAAAGCTTCTGAAAGAAGAGATAAGAGCAGTTACGCTTTTTTCAAATCCCGGAAAAGCAGCTAAGAGCCTTTCAATAGCGCAGCGGATCTTTCTAACATTAGAGACTCTACTTAGTGAGTTGCCTCCCCTCGCTGGTGGACGAGTTTAGTTAGAGGATGGGACAGCTCAAATCAATCGAATACCGTTCGTGACCTGACGCAGAGCCACTAGGATCAGTTGGTCAGTCTCATCCCGTGCTTGTTCTAGATAAGGTATTTTAGCATAAAAGGAAGGCTTGCTTGGGAAGGTCAGCTTATGTATGGGAAGGGAAAGCTTCTCTTCTATACTTTCAGAAAGTGAACAGTTTTTGCTTTGGCTTAACGCCTACTAGAAGATGAATGATAGGACTTTTTCTTAATGGAACTGAACTCCTTCACCCTAGATTGAAGTGAAGGATAGTTTAACTTACACACCGAGATAGAAAGCAAATCAGAATAAGGTCCCTGCTTGCGGAAAAGAGAAAAGCATTTTCTGTTAGAGACTGTTTTGCTTTCCAGAGCCCTGGTTTGGATTCGTCTTTCCGGTCTTCCTTTTGAATAGTGGGAGAAAGATTGAATCTTTGCAAGAGTTTTCATTCTAAAAGGGGGAGACTCCGCTTGCTTTACTTTACATCCCTCCCCTGAAGAACATCAAAGTCAAAGATCAATCGTGGTTTCTTTGCAAAGGTATGTGATGAATTCTTTCTTAAGAAGAACAAATCCTATAGGAATTGAAAGACCACACTCAGATCGGTTAATCTCTCAGGAGTGATCCACCTCAACCATTTCGGTCTATAGATTAAGAGAGGACCTTAAACACATGCATGAATAAGCATATACGCCATAGGGAGGGAAGAATGAAAGATGTTCTTTCTCACCAATTGTAACATGGACTTCTTTTTCCCCCTAGGAGAATATCACCAGGTTGGGTTGTAAACCTAACTATGGGCTATCCCCCTAAATGTTCTGGACACTCAGTCCTTGCCAAGGCCTTTTAACTTTAACACGGGATCAGCCAGATCTCATCTGGACTTCACATACTGACTGG